ATGATATCTTGAGCAGTTACATATCTAGGACCCCTGACGCAAATGGATGCGTCACGAGTTCCATACAGATGGCTTCTCAATACAATTTCTTTCAAATTCATTAAAATTTCATGTACTGATTCTTCAATACCGACTATCGTATAATATTCATTTGGTACCTTTTCAGATTTTACACGTGTGATACATGTTCCTTCTATTTCTCCAAGTAAAGCCCTTCGCATCGCGATACCTATCGTATCTGCTTGGCCTTTCATAAGCGGGGCCAAAATGAAACGGCCATAATAAAGACGCTTACTGTCTGTTCTTGATTCAACACACTTCCACTGTAGTGTCCGAGTGGATACTGCTACTTCCTCTCGAACCATAATAATATTATTATTCTTTTTTTTTTTTCAGATCATTGAATCATTTATTTCTCTTGAAATCCGTTCAATTCTTATTTCTACACACGTCTTTTTTTAGGAGGTCTACATCCATTATGTGGCATAGGGGTTACGTCACGTACGAAACTTAATAGTATACCACTTCTACGAATAGCTCGTAGTGCTGCATCTCTTCCGAGACCAGGACCCTTTATCATGACTTCTGCTCGTTGCATACCCTGATCCACTACTGTACGAATAGCGTTTCCTGCTGCGGTTTGAGCAGCAAATGGTGTCCCTCTTCTTGTGCCTCTAAATCCACAAGTACCAGCGGAGGACCAAGAAACCACCTGACCTAGTACATCTGTAACAGTCACAATGGTATTGTTGAAACTCGCTTGAACATGAATAACTCCTTTTGGTATTCTACGCCCACTCTTACGTGAACCAATACGCCCATTCCTACGTGAACCAATTCTTGGTATAGGTTTTGTCATATTTTATCATCTCATAAATATGAGTTAGAGATATACGGATATATCCATTTCATATCAAAACAGATCCTTTATTTGTCCATCGGGTTCTTTAGAAAATCCCTTTTTCTTTTTCGAAAGATTACCCCTGTCTCTGTTTATGTCTCGGATTGAAACAAATTACTATAATTCGTCCCCGCCTACGGATCAGTCGACATTTTTCACAAATTTTACGAACAGAGGCCCTTATTTTCATATTTGTTATTCCTTACCTTAATTCCGAATCTGCTCCTTGGAAGAAAATAAGTCTCTTGAAATTTTGAACCTCGAATTGTATTCCCACGAAAGGAATGTTTAAAAAGCCGCTTACACCTAATCGTTCGAATCTTTGTTGCGAAGTCTATAAATTATACGTCCCCTGGTTGAATCATAACGACTTACTTCGATTTTTACTCTATCTCCTGGTAGTATCCGTATAAAACTTCGTCGGATCCTCCCCGAAACATAACCTAGAATCAGATCTTCATTATCTAAACGAACCCGGAACATACCATTGGGAAGTGATTCAGTAATTAAACCTTCATGAATCAATTTTTGTTCTTTCATTCCAGGTAACTCCCTTGAAGTATCAACTAATGGAGGAGGAGTGATATTAAACAACCCGTCTTTCCTCTCCTTTTTTACAAATAGGAAGTTACGGATCAACTTCGGATACCAGAAGGATTACCATATATAACACAAAACTTCTCCTCCAATTCCTTCTAGTCGAGCTTCCCGATCTGTCATTATACCTCTAGAAGTAGAAAGAATGACAATCCCCATTCCACCTAAAATCCTAGGAATTCGTTGATAGTTGGAATAGATTCGTAGGCCGGGTCGGCTGATACGCTTTAAAATATTTCTATATGTGCCTTTCCTATTTCTTCTATGTCGCAGGGTTGAAACCAAGAAATATTTGTTGTTTTCCCGATGTTTCCTAACGTTTTCAATAAAACCTTCTCGTAGAAGTATTTTAACAACGCTTTCGGCCATATTAGTAGATGCTATTCGAACCGTTCCTTTTTTATCCATGTCGGCATTTCTTATAGAAGTTAATATATCGGCAATAGTGTCCCTACCCATGATGAACTATAATTATTGGTGCCTCCTAATTTTGATATAATCAACCTGTTCCGTTTTTTTTTTTTTTTTATGTGAATTTTTGATTATTTATTTATGAATTATTAAAAGTATATGCGTGAAACACAATCTACTAATTGATCCATTTCAGATACCCTACTATATCATGGTCTCATCTACTAGTATTTATAATACCTCAGGAGCTAATGAGACTATTTTAGTGAAATTCAACTGTCTCAATTCTCGAGCGATCGCTCCAAAAACCCGAGTTCCTTTTGGATTTCCTTCTTGATCAATGACAACTGCTGCATTGTCATCATATCGTATTATCATACCGTTGTCACGTCTGAGTTCTTTACATGTACGTACAATTACAGCTCTGATCACTTCTGATCTTTCGAGAGGCATATTGGGCACTGCTTCTTTGATTACAGCAACAATAACGTCACCAATATGAGCATATCGGTGATTACTAGCTCCTATGATTCGAATACACATCAATTCTCGAGCCCCGCTGTTGTCCGCTACATTCAAATGGGTCTGAGG